TAAATGCGGTCCTTTTTTGGCTATACATACATTTTCACAAAGAAACTGCCCAAGACTAACGATTGTAGATGTCTCTTCACAATAATTGTAATGGAGAAAATACCAATTCAATTTGAATGGATTCAAAATAATGTTACTGCATGAATAGGGATTATAAATTTTACCATTTTCATCCAGTAAATAATATTTAAGTATTTGAAAAATCTGTTTTAAATTGTCAAGTTGCAAATAGTTCGTTACCAAGATCTGATTATGGGTTATTAAATGGGAAAATAAATCGAAATGATAAATTGGAAAGCCTGTTCCTAAGGGGCCCAACGAATTCCTAATTGGAATTAGGGGGTCCTTTTTGATTGATTCTTTTATCACATTGGGATATTTTACATCGTTGAATGGGCCTATTCGAGAACAATTGGATGATGACAAAATTATCAAAGATTGAGATTCCTTATTTCGATTCAACAATGTATGAATAGTTCCTTGGTTTGGATTAAGGGATTCTTGAATCGTTGCCTTGGAATAGGAATAAATGGAAGAAAACGGATTGCCATTAGCGCGATCTGATCCATTCTCAGAGATCAATCCTGAACCCGGCAGATCGTTCCTTTTTCCGGTATATGAAATAGGTGACTTCGCTAAGTCGATTCTTAGAAAATCTCTAATCAAACCATTTGTCCTTATTTCAACAAAGGAAGCACAGGCCTTTTCGATCTTTTTGTCTTGGTCCCAATTCAACACTAAACAAGTCCGAACTAATTGAATACTTGTGTCCCAAATTTCAAGAATTGGGTCGTAATAAAGGATATAATTGACAACTCGAAGTTGTAGATTATCACTTTCCTGCAAGAGATCCGCTGGGAAAAGTCTTCCTAAATTTATACCATCCGTTTTTTTATATGGGACTACGGGTTGAACCAAAACAAAATACTTTTTTTCATACCTGGAAAGTTTCATTCGTTGGATATAGAGCCAATTTTTCAATTTTTTGTATTCTTTGGAATTTTGTTTTCCCCCTCCCGGTGGTATCAATCGGAATGCCTTATTTGTCTTTCCAGGAAAATGGATATCTCCAGAAAAGATTATCAGTTTAATTTTTTCTGCTTTTTTCTTCACTCGGACCAATCCACCTACCCGACTTCTTCTATTTAAAGTGATTTGTGTATCTACCCCAATAATACTATTGTGCCGTACCATTATGGAAGAAGATTCGGCCAAAATGTGGACTTCCACGGGAATAAAAAAAAATGGATTGACTTCCTTTTGATATTTTGGCCAAAATACCTTGACTCCTCGATACTCAACCAAATTCTCTTCGTTGACGATTGAATTCAGCTCTCTAGTCTCATATTTAGTAAGTCCCGAGCTCTTTCTTATATATCGAGGATCATCGAAATAAGCAAGAATACTATTTCTACGGAGAATACCATTTCTGGGGATTTCAATTGAGATACCTGAAGAAGGTATTAGTTGGTTCTCGCCTTCTTGAATCGAGTCGAGTGGGATGATGACTCTATTTCTTCGCCTCTTTGCCAATAAATCAGAATTCCCGTCGAGAATGCCCGGATATCTGAGATTACAACGACCAGTACATGTCATTCGATTAAGTTCTGAATAATCAGGAATCCTATCTCCTTTTTTATTTTTACCAGAAAAATACGAACTAAAAAATTTGTGTCTCACTTGATTATTAGTTACTGAGGGGTTAGAAATATATCTTCGCTTAACAGAAAGAGAATAAGCGTTCATTTGATCTTGATCCTTGTGGATCGAACAGGGGCCTAGACTAGATCTCCAGGGCTCCCCTAATAATATCCATAAATGACTTGTTTTTGGTAAGAGATGAATATTACCATATGTAAATTCAGGTGCATGGTACACATCGGTATTCCAGTGCATTTCGCCCTCTGAGTCAGAATAAATATGTTTTCGAACCTTCTCTTTCAAATTCAAAGTGGATGTTCTCGCGCGAATCTCAGCAATGACTTGTTCTGATTCTACATATTGATCGTTTTGAACTAAAAGAAAACTTTTGGGCGGAATACACACATTGTGTATAATATCTTCACTCTCAATAGTTACATATAAGTCTCTAGAACATAGAAAAGCAGGATGTCCATGACGTGTACGTGTCGGATGAACCAAATCCTCATTGAATTTTATTTTTCCATTAAAAGGGGCTCGCACATGTTCTGCAGTACCCCCTGTGAATACTCCGCCAGTATGAAAAGTTCTTAATGTTAATTGAGTACCCGGTTCTCCAATAGATTGACCTGCAATAATACCTACAGCTTCTCCCAATTCGACCAGGTCGTCATGAGCTGGACTCCGGCCATAACATAATTGACAAATCCAAGATGTACTCCTACAAGTAAAGGGGGTTCGAATAGAGATTGGTTGTGCTCTAAAAGTTATGAATCTATTGACAAGTCCAACCCCAATATCTTGATTTCTAGTAGCAATGCATCGCGAACCTATATATATATCATCTGCTAATACACGGCCAATTAATGTTTGGATAAAAATCCTGTCCGCCATCATTCCATTTCGAGGACTTACAGAAATACCGCGAACGGTGCCACAATCTGTTCGACGTACAACAATGTGTTGCACTACTTCAACAAGTCTGCGCGTGAGATATCCTGCATCTGATGTTCGGATAGCGGTATCCACAACTCCTTTACGGGCTCCGTAGCAAGAAATAATATATTCTGTTAAAGAGAGTCCTTCGCGTAAATTGCTTTGAATGGGTAAATCAATCATTTGTCCTTGGGGATCCGACATTAATCCTCTCATACCTACTAATTGATGTACCTGAGACGCATTTCCTCTGGCTCCCGAAAAAGACATTATATGGACTGGATTAAAAGGATCGGTCATCCGAAAATTAGGAGTCATTTCTTGTCGCAAATATTCACTTGTGGCATACCATATCTCGATTGATTGACGTAATTTTTCTACCGCGTGTACATTCCCATAATGATGGTGTTTTTCCAAAAGAACACTTTGTTGTTCAGCGTCTTGAACGAGCCATCTTTTAGAAGGTATTGTTAAAAGATCATCAATTCCTAATGAAATGGATGCGGCGGTCGCTTGTCGGAAACCCAGAGTCTTTACTTGATCCAGGATATGTGATGTATATCCTATTCCATAGTGATCAATAAATCGACTAATAAGTCGTTTCATGGCAGTTCCGTCTATCACTTTATTGTGAAAGACCTGAGTGGGCCGTTCTGCCATCAGTACCTCCATATTGCGTTGCGCTGAGTAGAATTTGACAATGGGTTTGAGTCAGTGATTGGAAAACTTCCTTTTCTAGATCTTGATTCGCGTAGAAATTCCGCATTTCTAGTCCTAGTTAACCCGGTGAGACTCGAATTCGCGCTGGTAGCATAGAATTATAACAGCCCTGCCAAAACCCCTGTATGGCTTCTTCTATTTCTCGATAAAGAGAAATATGACCAAGAGTGGTTCGAATATATATATAAAGAATTTCTTTTTTTATACTTCTTACTATTAGATAGTGTCCATAAATCTCATAATAGGTCCCCAAAGATTCATAGTGAATTTCGATAGGAGCTTCTCTTGCAGCAATAACACGTTGATCTAGTCGCCACCGCAGCCACAAAGGACTACCTAAATTGATTCGTTTTTGCCGATAAGCTCCAATTGCATCATAGGCATTACAAAAAAAGGGTTCTTTTTTTTTTGTATACTTATAGTTATTATCTTCATTTTGATAGTTTCTACGATTACATGGATTATACCTATTTACACAAATACCCCGACGATTTCCACTCGTTAAGACATAGAGTCCACTAAGCATATCTTGAGTTGGTGCAGAAATGGGATCTCCAATAGTTGGAGACAAAAGATTCATATGAGAAAACATAAGTAAACGTGCCTCTGCTTGAGCCTCTAAAGATAAAGGCACATGAACAGCCATTTGATCCCCGTCAAAGTCTGCATTGAAGCCCTTACAAACTAATGGATGTAAACAAATAGCACGCCCTTCCACTAAAACGGGGAGGAATGCCTGTATACCTAATCTATGCAGAGTAGGCGCTCTATTCAGCAATACAGGATGGTCATCCAGAATTTCTTGAAGTATTTCCCATACAATAGGTTTTTTTTTCCGAATTTGACTCTTAGCAACTCCTATGTTCGAAGCAAGATGTTTTCTAATTAGGTCACGAATTACAAATGCCTGGAAAAGTTCTATTGCAATTTCGCGAGGCAATCCACATCGATGTAATGAAAGTGAAGGGCCCACGACAATCACTGACCGCCCTGAATAATCGACTCGTTTACCAAGCAGAGTCTCGCGAACTCTTCCTTCTTTGCCTTCAATTACATCTGAAAGCGACTTGTAAATTCTATTATGATCATCCCTCATTGGTTGTCCGCAGATTCCATTATCAAGAAGTGCATCCACGGCTTCTTGTAGCAATTTTTCCTGAGATATTATTAATTCTTCTGGTGTAGCTATACTTGTTGTTAATAGATCTGTAAGAGTATTATTCCGATAGATAATTCTTCTATAGATTTCATTAATATCCGAGGTCACTAGTTTATCCTCATCTATATGATAGATTGGTCTCAACTCAGGAGGAAGAACTGGTAATAGACACAAAACCATCCATTTTGGTTCTATATTTGTTCGAATAAAATGCTTAGCCAATTCCATGCGTCTAAGCAAAAAATCTTTTCTTCTTCCAACTTTTCGATCTTCCCATTCATTCCCTGTGGATTCCTCTTCCTCCAATTCTTTCCATTCTACCAATGAATAATCTATAATCAGTCGTAAATCTAGATTGGCTAATTGTTGTCTGATAGAACCTCCTCCGGTAGACATCTCTCGATTTCGAAATGTATCGAAGCTCCGGGTAGTAAAAAAAATTGGGATCCTGTATTTCCAGGGTTGAATTTCATATTCCAATAAACCCCGTAATCGTAAAAAAGTGGGTTTTTTATCTATGGGCCTAGCAAAATAAAAATTGGGA